AAGAAAGATTAATTGAATCATCAAAAATTTGGAGCGTGAAGTGCAATTAGATCCATTTTTGGGGGAATTCAGATTACTATTATAATTAGAAAAATTTATGGTTAGCTTAGTGGAACTAAAAAACTTAAGTATCCAGGCTCCGTTTAGAAAAAGCCCAATTGGAAATAGATCTATGATTACTATTTGTATCATAAACAATTTATTTTTGTAAAGAGAAGCCATCTCAAACTCTTAATCAATCGAGTAATATTAATATGCATGAATACATCAAATTTTTGGCGGAAGGCATAAAAATTGAAAAAGGGGGGAAGTCATAACAAAAAGAAGTGGTAATGGAATCATTTGTCCTATATGTACAAATCAAAATCGGGCGTATCTTTACCCGGAGTAGAGTATAAACCTAAAAAGATTAACAGGGCCCATTCAGGAACAAGAAAACGACATTGTGATTTGGATTAGATCTCGATGAAACAATATATCAATAAGAAGTTAATTCGATAAGTTTAGTGACTTCTTTTTTTTCTTTTCTATTATTTTTATATTACAATAATATTATACGAAAAGGAGTAAAAACCTGTCTTTTTTAAAAATAGAAGAAAAGTCCTTTCGTTAGAAGTCAGAAAGAGCCTTCTACGAATATAAAAAAAGAAAGAGGATTGGAATCTGCACATTGATTCTTTTTTTTGCAATTTTTTGTTGAACCGTATGCACCAAAAGGCGCCTGTACGGTTCGTAAGGGATATAATTTTACCCTAATCAACCGACTTTATCGAGAAAGATTACTTTTTTTAGGACAAGAGGTTGATAGCGAGATCTCGAACCAACTTATTGGTCTTATGGTATATCTCAGTATAGAGAATGATACCAAAGATCTCTATTTGTTTATAAATTCTCCCGGCGGATGGGTTATCCCTGGAGTGGCTATTTATGATACAATGCAATTTGTGCTACCAGATGTACAGACAATATGCATGGGATTAGCCGCTTCAATGGGATCTTTTATCTTGGCCGGAGGAGAAATTACCAAACGTCTAGCATTCCCTCACGCTCGGCGCCAATGAGGTTTTTATTTGAGAGAAAAAAATAAGACTATGCCTTCGCCATATGAATATTAAGTAATAATAGCATGGCACTTTGAATTCGATATCAAAATAAAACAATTTTTATTGTTTTTTCAAAACATTTGATTATGTATCGAGAGAGTAGTATGAGATAAAAGGTATTTCCTGTTTTTTATATTGGAGATTCCAGTTCAGCGTCACAAACTTTTTTATTTTCACACCGGGGGCTTAGTTGTATTCTGAAAGAGTTCGAAAATAAAAAAAAAAAGATTATTTTTTTTTTCCTTAATTTTACAAAAAGCAACTTTGGGATTGCTGAAACACAGACAAACCAAATAATATTAATAATAAATATAAATAATATATATAAAGCAACGGAACCATCATAGTATTTTTGAACTCCTACGAAAGGAAGGGTGGTAATTTGATCATTTACCGATCTGGGTCTGATAGATCCTATTTTTTTCTTTGATGGAAGGTAAAGGTCAATTTTATTATAGAGCCGTATGCAATGCATAAAAGATGCCCGTACGGTTGTGGTTGTTCAATTCTATCTTTTTTTTTTCTTTTTATTCTTTATCTTTCTTTTCTATTCATCATGCAAAATAGAGGAACCCCTCTTTTGTTATACCATCAGGGTAATGATTCATCAACCTGCTAGTTCTTTTTATGAGGCACAAACGGGAGAATTTATCCTGGAAGCGGAAGAGCTGCTAAAACTGCGTGAAACCCTCACAAGGGTTTATGTACAAAGAACGGACAAACCCTTATGGGTTGTCTCGGAAGACATGGAAAGAGATGTTTTTATGTCAGCAACAGAAGCCCAAGCTTATGGAATTGTTGATGTTGTAGCGGTGGTTGAGTGAAAAGCCCGGATTTTTTTCGCGCAAATTCTCGATTTCCTATTTTATATTTTTGCTGAATTTACTATAAAATTAAATAGAAGTAATTAAAAATCATCAGGTTAGGATCGATCTAAACCAGCCCATTATTTATATGATATGATTCAACATGCCAACTATTAAACAACTTATTAGAAATACAAGACAGCCAATCAGAAATGTCACAAAATCCCCCGCGCTTCGGGGATGCCCTCAGCGTCGAGGAACATGTACTAGGGTGTATGTGCGACTCGTTCAGATCATGAGCTGGGATAAAAGAAAGAAAACCTTTTCTAGTATCAATGATCAGTACCGAGGAATAGGATAGAATAGAAAAAGAAGTCCGTTCAATTCAGTATAAAAAAAAGAATCTATCCATTCTATTGTGTATGAAATTTATGGTTTCCATTGGTGCAAATCCAATCACCTCAATTTAAGATGAGAAGCAATTCTCCATTGGTAGCAAATGGTTATCCATTAAGCGGAGAAAATCCTACTTTAAAAATAAAAACCTAAAACTTAGGCCCCTCTTGCAAGAACGGACTAACAGGGTTAGCTACCCAGCCAACTTTCATAATTAAATACCGTTACTGTGTAAGTAGATCTAATCGTGAAAGACCTATTACTGGATAATTCATGGGTAGAGCCAAAGAATGTGAACTATACAAGTTACCAATAACATTGATTAAATGAAGTAAAGGCTCCGGTGTATAGAGAAAACCTCACCGTTTAAGAAGTAACCATATAAACGAAGGAAGCCACTATTTCTTTATCCATTTATATTTTTTATTTATTATATTTTGATACCTAGTAAAATGAAATTTCTTATTTCGAAGTGAAATGTCTAGAAAAAAGAAAAATAGCGGTCGGGAAGGTTATAGTAGCCAAAGTCATTGGAATTTTTAGTTTATACATTGGAAAAAAGCTTTGTTATTAATAGACTAGGAAAGGGAAAAAGAATAACTGAAAGAAAGGAAATCTATTAGTTATTCGTCAAAGTTTCATTTATTCAATGACCAGAATTAGACGGGGAAATATAGCTCGGAGACGTAGAACAAAAATTCGTTTATTTGCATCAAGCTTTCGAGGGGCTCATTCAAGACTTACTCGAACAATTACTCAACAGAAAATAAGAGCTTTGGTTTCGTCGCATCGGGATAGGGATAAGCAAAAGAGAAATTTTCGCCGTTTGTGGATCACTCGAATAAACGCAGTAATTCGTGAAATAGGGGTATCCTATAGTTATAGTAGATTAATACACGACCTATATAAGAAACAGGTGCTTCTTAATCGTAAAATACTTGCACAAATAGCTATATCAAATAAAAATTGTCTTTATATGATTTCCAATGAGATCATAAAAGAAGTAGATTGGAAAGAATCCACCGGAATAATTTAAACGGAGTTCCCCGGAGAATGAACTCCGGGAGGGTAAAGTCAAAATAAATATGATAAAAAAATAGTAAAACTGAATGAACACACTCAAAAAAAATCTTTATTCTTGCCCGATTCTTTTTTTTCTTACGACACGATAATTCAATCTATATTTTTCATATTTTTCGAACAAAACATCAATCTGCGTTTGAGTTCGGATTTTACTTTTTTTTAGTCAAGTGAAGAAAGAGTAAGCCTATTTATTTCTGGCTCGAAGACCCGCAGTTCTGGTGGTCGACTCGGTTCTTTCAAACTGTTTCTCATTATTAAGAAAAGGTAACAAAGATAAAATACGAGCTTGTTTTATAGCAATAGTAATTAATCGTTGTTGTTTCAAGGTCAATCTATTCACCCGTCTAGATAATATTTTTCCTTGTTCGCTAATAAATCGACTAATTAAACTCATGTTTCTATAATCAATTCGATCCCCCGATTGAATCGGGGGCAAACGCCTACGAAAAGATCGCTTGGATTTAAGAAAAGGCCGCTTGGATTTATCCATGGTTTGTTTAGTTTATTCCTTATCCCGAAAATCCTATTTTGGTCGGATCTAAAATGAATTAGAATAAATAGGATTTGGTTTGTTTATATTTAATTATGTTATATATAGAATATTTAACTATGTTCTATATAGAATGTCATTTTTACCCTTCCTTGGAAGGGTTACATACATGTGCTCGATTCGATCTATTTCTTTATCTCCCCATGAATCATATGTTTGTAACAAAATGGACAGAATTTTCTCAATTCCAATCGATTAGGCGTGTTGTGACGATTCTTTTCAGTAATATATCTGGAAATACCCGTTGATACCTTATTAACACCGTTTCGAACACAACCGGTACATTCCAAAATAACCGTTATTCGGACATCTTTTCCCTTGGCCATGAACCCCCTTTGGATTTTTGATTTACTCAACTCTTCTATTTTCGATCCGAAACGAAGAAGAAGGAAGGAAGGATAAATAGAAGTTATTAACTTGAAATCCAATTATGAAAACTTTCGCTGCAATCAATATACTAAAAAAATTTCTAAACTTTATTTCAAATTCAAATCACAGTATTTCATTTACATTTAAGTACCTTGTATAAGAGTCTTGTCCTAGATCTAGGCCCCACCCTGTTTATTCTACCTCCATCCCTAGTTAATTTTTGAATTGAATAATTTATTTAATTCAAACTTGAACCCAAGTCTCGAAGCTGTTGAATACACCTTTTCTTTTTTTCTCTTTCCTCCCTCTTATTCTAAAAGGAAAAAGAGAAAAAGGGGGCAAAGGATTAGTCACAAATATTTAATTGTATCTCGAATCTCCGTTATTTGGTACCGTATCAATAACTAGAATCAAAAAAAGGGGAATGTCAATGCATCTGGGAAAAAACGATTAATCTCTATCAATAGACCTGCTAAAGACCCGAACCATAGAGTACTTAATACCGGTGCCACGGAAAGATATGTTTTTAGATCTCGCATTGAAAAATCTCCTTCCTTCTTTTATTGTAATCTAAAATGGTAATACATAAATGATCAGATGCATATGCAGTTAAGAACCTTGTACACGGAATCTCTAATTCAAATTGAAATGTACAACTATCCAGTAAATAAAATTTTTTCTTAAAACATAAAA